CTATTGAATTAACCGAACAAGCAGGTACAAAAGGAATTCAAATACAAATTGCAGGGCGTATCGACGGAAAAGAAATTGCACGTGTCGAATGGATCAGAGAAGGTAGGGTACCTCTACAAACCATTAGGGCTAAAATTGATTACTGTTCCTATACAGTTCGAACTATCTATGGGGCTTTAGGTATCAAAATTTGGATATTTGTAAACGAGTAATAATAAAACCTTTACTTAAACTTATCTTTAGGTCTATCAGTTAATAGAACAAAAAAAATTCTTTCATTCTTTTTTGTCTGTTAAATCAAAACAAAAACAAATAATTCTATAAGGTTGAATAAAGATTCCATTAATTATTTGATTCGATATAATTATAATTGCTATGCTTAGTGTGTGACTCGTTAATTTTTTAGGGTTCGATTCAAAAAAAAAAAGACCAGCCCATAGTATGAACTAATAACCAACTCATCGTTTCGCATTATCTGGATATAAAGAAACAGTCGAGATATATTGGTCATATCATTGTAGCAACTGAAATCTTTTTTAGATAAAAAAAAGAAAAACCAATTTTATTCTGAGTTGCGAAAGAATAAAAGGAAAGTATATAGATAAATGGAAGGGTGAGAGAAAGAGAGAAAAAAAATCTATGATATAGAATTCCAATATGTAAGGTCGATGATTCATCTCATAAAGGGAAATGTAATAAAGCATTAATACTAATTGATCCCTAATTAAACAAAATAAAATCGTTCTTATAGACTTATAAGATCTTATAGACTTATAGAATAGAACAAAAAAATCAAGAGCCCCGAGTCAATAAAGACTGAGAGTATTGACTCAAGAACAAATTTCATTTAGGGGCTCCGTTGTAGAATCCAGACCTAACCATTAATCGCGAAGCGATGGGAACGACAGAACCCCTGATTGCATAAGATTCTATTGAAAACGAATCCTAATGGTTCATTGGGTAGGATGGCGGAATGAACTAGGAACTCATTTATTCTGAAAAATCGTGTCATGAATTAATCCTAAAATAAAAGTAATGCCATGCACTAATCCGATAAACTGAATATTAAATAAAGTAAATATTCGCCCGCGAAAATCTTTCTTTTTTGGATTTCAAAATTGTAGTCGATCTAATATTATAATATAAAAATTATAATATAAAAGCAAAACAAACTACAGATTCGTTATAACCTTATAATAAAAATAAAACAAAATCTTATTTTTTATAATTATCAATCGAATGTATGTTTAGTTATATCTAAAAAAAAAAGATATATCAATTTCTAATAAATTATCAAAGACTCTCATGATTCAATATATTATTTAATTTATTAAATACATGTATATTATTTTATAATCGTTAATCGTTTCGTTCGTGAGGAGCTGGATGAGAAGAAAATCTCATGTCCAGTTCTGTAGTAGAGATGGAAGTAATAAATAACCATCAACTATAACCCCAAAAGAACCCGATTCCGTAAACACCATAGAGGAAGAATGAAAGGAATATCTTATCGAGGTAATCGTATTTGCTTCGGTAGATATGCCCTTCAAGCGCTTGAACCTGCTTGGATCACATCTAGACAAATAGAAGCAGGGCGACGAGCAATGACACGAAACGCACGCCGCGGCGGAAAAATATGGGTACGTATATTTCCAGACAAACCAGTTACAGTAAGACCTACAGAAACACGTATGGGTTCAGGAAAAGGATCTCCTGAATATTGGGTAGCTGTCGTTAAACCAGGTAGAATACTTTATGAAATGAGCGGAGTACCAGAAAATATAGCCAGAAAGGCTATTTCAATAGCGGCATCCAAAATGCCTATACGAACTCAATTCATTATTTCAGGATAGGAATGTAGAACCAAAAGAAAGAGGTTTTTCGGATGAAAAAAACCAATTGCAGGTTTCTTTATTTTGTTTTGAATAAACAATATTTCTTTTTTTTTACTGAGCCCTTTGCTTTGCCCTTGCATTGAAAAACAGAGAAAAAACGATATGATTCAACCTCAAACCCATTTGAATGTAGCGGATAACAGCGGAGCCAGAAAATTGATGTGTATTCGAATCATAGGAGCTAGTAATCGACGATATGCTAAGATCGGTGACGTTGTTGTTGCTGTAATCAAGGAAGCAATACCAAATACACCGCTAGAAAGATCAGAAGTGATCAGAGCCGTAATTGTACGTACTTGTAAAGAACTAAAACGCGACAATGGTATGATAATACGATATGATGACAATGCTGCGGTTGTTATTGATCAAGAAGGAAATCCAAAAGGAACTCGAATTTTTGGCGCAATCGCCCGGGAATTAAGACAATTAAATTTCACTAAAATAGTTTCGTTAGCACCCGAAGTATTATAAGATGAGACCATAATAGAGCTTATAGTATTTGAATGAAATTGATTAATTTAGTAGATTGTTTGTGGTTCACGTATATGCCTTTAATATTTCATAAATATTTAATAATTCAGAAAAAAAAAGAGCATGTTGATTATATCAATTAGATCAAAATTCGAGGACAACAAAAATCTTAGTTTCTTATGAGTAAAGACACTATTGCTAACATACTAACTTCTATACGAAATGCTGACATGAATAAAAAAAGAACAGTTCGAATACCATATACTAACATCACTGAAAACATTCTTAAAATCCTTTTACGAGAAGGTTTTATTGAAAACATGAGGAAACATCAGGAAAGCAACAATCTTTTTTTGGTTTTAACCCTACGACATAGAAGGAAAAGGAATAGGAAAGGACCAGATAAAACTGTTTTAAATTTAAAACAGATCAGTCGACCCGGTCTACGAATCTATTATAATTATCAACGAATCCCAAGAATTTTAGGAGGGATGGGAATTGTAATTCTTTCTACTTCTCGAGGTATAATGACAGACAAAGAAGCTCGACTAGAAAGAATCGGTGGAGAAATTTTGTGCTATATATGGTAATCTTTTATGATATACAAATTATATTATAGAACTTTTGTATGTGTGAAAAAAGGGTAGGTTTCTAATATTATGCCTCACACATTAGTTGATACCTCAAGTGAAAGAACAAAAAAAGACTCATTAAGGTTTAATTTCTGAATCACTTCCCAATGGTATTAGTGATTAGGTGATTTTATAAATTTCAACATTCATTTCATGGAGATACAATTCAAAATTCAAAATTTCAAGAAACTTATTTTCTTCCAATAAAGAGATTCAGAATTAAGTTAAGGAATGACAAATATGAAAATAAGAGCCTCCGTCCGTAAAATTTGTGAAAAATGTCGACTGATCCGTAGGCGAGGACGAATTATAGTAATTTGTTCCAACCCAAAACATAAACAAAGACAAGGATAGAGAATTTTTAGAAAAAAGGGGGGAAGGGAACTCCATAAATCTAAAGGACCCAATGTTCAAATAAATAAAAATAAATAAAAGCTCTGTTTTGATGTTAAATGGATATATCCATATATCTCTGGCTTAGATTTATGAGATGGCAAAACCTATACCAAGAATTGGTTCACGTAAGAATAGACATATGAGTTCACGTAAAAATGCCCGTAGAATACCAAAGGGAGTTATTCATGTTCAAGCAAGTTTCAACAATACTATTGTGACTGTTACAGATGTACGGGGGCGGGTAATTTCTTGGTCCTCCGCCGGTACTTGTGGATTCAAGGGTGCAAGAAGAGGGACACCTTTTGCCGCTCAAACCGTAGCAGGAAATGCTATTCGGGCAGTAATGGATCAAGGTATGCAACGAGCAGAAGTCATGATAAAGGGCCCCGGTCTCGGAAGAGATGCGGCATTAAGGGCTATTCGTAGAAGTGGTATACTATTAAGTTTCATACGAGACGTAACCCCTATGCCACATAATGGATGCAGGCCCCCTAAAAAAAGACGTGTGTAAAACTAAACATTGAAAATATTTCAAGAGAAATAAATAATTCAATGATTTGATCAAATAATATTACTATGGTTCAAGAGAAAGTAACAGTATCTACTCGGCCACTACAGTGGAAATGTGTTGAATCAAGAGCAGACAGTAAACGTCTTTATTATGGACGCTTTATTCTGGCTCCACTTATGAGAGGACAAGCCGATACAATAGGCATTGCGATGAGAAGAGCTTTGCTTGGAGAAATAGAAGGAACATGTATCACACGCGTAAAATTCGAGAAACTACCACATGAATATTCTACCATAATCGGTATTCAAGAATCCGTACATGAAATTTTAATGAATTTGAAAGAAATTGTATTGAGAAGTAATCTATATGGAACTCGTGATGCGTCTATTTGTGTCAAGGGTCCCCGATATGTAACTGCTCAAGATATCATCTTACCACCTTCCGTGGAAATCGTTGATAATACACAGCATATAGCTAACCTAACAGAACCAATAACTTTGTGTATTGAATTACAAATCAAGAGGGATCGCGGATATCGTATAAAAACGCCAAATAACTTTCAAAATGGAAGTTATCCTATAGATGCTGTATTCATGCCTGTTCGAAATGCAAATCATAGTATTCATTCTTATGTGAATGGAAATGAAAACCAAGAAATACTTTTTCTCGAAATATGGACAAATGGAAGTTTAACTCCTAAAGAAGCACTTCATGAGGCTTCCCGAAATTTGATTGATTTATTTATTCCCTTTTTCCATGCAGAAGAACATTTAGAAAACAATCAACACAAAGGTACTTTACCCCTTTTTAATTTTCATGGTAGATTAGCTAAACCAAGGAAAACGAAAAAAGAAAAAGCATTGAAATATATTTATATTGACCAATCAGAATTGACCCCCAGGGTCTATAATTGTCTGAAAAGGTCTAATATCAATACATTTTTAGACCTTTTGAATAACAGTCAAGAAGAACTTATGAAAATTAAAGATTTTACGATAGAAGATGTAAAACATATATTGGACGTTCTAGAAATATAAAAACATTTTGCATAAGATTTAATAATAAGTTTTGAATCGTTAACACAATTCATAATAC